AGAGGTTTTCTCTTAGTAACTCAATCTATTCTTAGAAAATATATTATATTACCTTTATTGATAATAATTAAAAATAGCGTCCGTATGTTATTATTTCAATTGCCCGAGTGGTCCGAGGATTTCAAGGATTGGAAACATGAAATGCATGTTAAATGCACTTATAATGGGGTTCAACTATCCGAAACAGAATTTCCAAGAAACTGGTTAACCGATGGTATTCAGATAAAAATCCTATTTCCTTTTTATCTTAAACCTTGGCATAAATCTAAATTTCAAGCATCTCAGAAGGATGGACTAAAAAAAACAAAAGACAAAGGAGAAAAAAAGGATTTTTGTTTCTTAACAGTTTGGGGAATGGAAACCGAACTACCATTTGGTTCTGCCCAAAAAAAGCCTTCTTTTTTGAAACCTATTTCTAAAGAATTAAAAAAAAGAATCAAAAAATTAAAAACTAAGTCTTTTCTGGGTTTAAAGATTTTCAAAGAAAGAGCAACTATTTTACTAAAAGTCTCAAAAGAAATGAAAAACTATATTCTCAAAAACTTTCTTTTTATAAAAGGAAAAATAAAAGACCTTTCAAAACGAAATCTAATTCCATCATTTGGCCCGAGAGAAATATATGAATTAAATGAAACGAAAAAAGATTCAATAATAAGTAATCAGATGATTCATGAACTATCTGTTCAAACTAAATCCATGGAGTGGGCAAATTCTTCACTCAGCGAAAACAAAATAAAAAATTTGATTGATAGAATAAAGACAATAAGAAATCAAATAGAAGAAATTTCAAAAGAAAAACAAAACCTAACTAATAGTTGTACCAAACTGCGTTATGATTCTAAAATAATTGAGTCATCAAACAAAATTTGGCAGACATTCAAAAGAAAAAATACCCGATTAATTCGTAAATCCTTTTTTTTTATAAAATTTTGCATCGAACAACTGTCTATAGCTATTTTTATTGGTATCATTAATATTCCACGAATTACTACACAACTTGTTTTTGAATCAAGAAAAACAATTCTTGATAAATATATTTACAAGGAGCAAGAAAATGGAGAAAAAAAAAAAAAAAAAAAAAATACCATTTATTTTATTTCGACTATAAAAAATTTAATATCCAATAAAAAACAAATTAGTTATGACCTATGTTCTTTATCACAAGCATATGTATTTTACAAATTATCACAACTTAAAGTTAGTAACTTTTCTAAATTAAAGGCTGTTCTTGAATATAACATATGCATAACATCCTTTTTTGTTAAGAATCAAATAAAGGTTTTTTTTCAAGAACAAGGAATCTTTCATTATGAATTGAAAAATCAAACCTTTTTGAATTCCGAAGTAAATCAATGGAAAAACTGGTTACGAAGTCATTATCAATACAATTTACCCCAGATTGCATGGGCTAGATTAGTAACCCAAAAATGGAAAAAGAAAATAAATAAAGATTCTCTAGTTCTAAACCCAAGTTTAACCAAAGAGGATTCATATGAAAAAAATAAATTTGCTAATTACAAAAAACAAAATTTTTTTGAGGCCGACTCGTTATTAAATCCAAAACATAATTTAAAAAAAGATTCTATATATAATCTTTTTTGCTCCAAATCTATTCATTCTACAGAAAAAAATTTTGACATGTCTATAGGCATTACTCTAGATAATTGTTTAGTCTCTTCTTTTCTAGAAAAATATAATATTCGGGATATAGGGGAAATTCGGCATAGAAAATATTTGGATTGTAGAATTCTTAACTTTTGGTTTACAAAAAACGTAAATATTGAGCTCTGGGTTGATACCAAGAGTAAAAAAAAATCTATTAATACTAAAGTTCAGAATTATCAAAGAATTGATAAAATAACTACGACGGGTCTTGCTAATAAAAAAATAAACTTTTTTGATTGGATGGGAATGAATGAAGAAATAGTAAATCATCGTATAAAAAATTTTGAATTTTTGTTCTTTCCAGAATTTTTCTTATTTTCTAGTACATATAAAATGAAACCGTGGGTCATACCAATCAAATTACTTCTTTTAAATTTTAATGAAAACTTAAATGTTAATAAAAAGATCACTCGAAAGAAAAAAGGTTTTATACAATCAAATGAAAAAAAATCCCTTCGATTTTATAATCTGAATAAAGAAGAAAAAGAATCGGCCGGTCAAGTAGAGCTTGAATCAGATAAAGCAAAAAAAAGAAATTCCGAATCAGCTCTATCAAACCAAGAAAAAAATATTGAAGAAAATTATGCAGAATCAACGATAAAAAAACGTAAAACTAAAACACAATACAAAAGCAATACAGAAGCGGAACTTGATTTATTTCTAACAAGATATTCGCGTTTTCAATTGCGATGGAATTGTTTTTTTAATCAAAAAATTATCAATAATGTAAAAGTATACTGTCTCTTGGTTAGACTAAAAAATCCAAACGAAATAGCGATATCTTCTATTGAAAGAGGAGAGATGAGCCTAGACATTCTAATGATTGAGAAAAAGTTCACTTTTGCAAAATTAATGAAAAAAGGAATATTGATTATTGAACCTGTCCGTTTGTCTGTACAAAACGATGGACAACTTATTATATATAGAACCATAGGTATTTCATTGGTTCATAAAAATAAACAAAAAATAAGTAAAAGATACAAAAAAAAAAGCTATATTGATAAAAAAAAAATGGAAAAATCCATTACAAAATATCAAAACAAAACTGTAAATATAAAAAAAAATAATTATGATTTCTTTGTCCCTGAAACTATTCTATCCCCTAAACGACGTAGAGAATTTCGAATTCTCATTTGTTTCAACTTAAAAAAAAAAAGGGCGAGGGATAGAAATTTAAGATTTGATAAGAATATTCAAAACTTGACCACAGTTTTGTATAAAAAGAAAGATCTTGATAAGAATAAAAATAACCTAATTAATTTAAAATCCTTTCTTTGGCCCAATTTTAGATTAGAAGATTTAGCTTGTATGAATCGCTATTGGTTTAATACTAGTAACGGAAATCATTTCAGTATGATAAGAATACACATGTATACGCGATTTCCAATTAATTAATGATAGATCCTTTTTACTATAATATATAATATTAAGTTACGGTATATGAAAACAACTATATGCACAAATATGAGGGATTGGTTTAAATTCAATCTTTATACATGAGATTAATTTAATCAATGACATAGATACCAATCAGAGCAGATCCCTAAATAAATTAGAAGATACATAAATAAATTAAGAGAATCCTCCTTTTTGAGATCTAAATTTATATTTTTTTTATAAAATGAAGAATTAAGAAGTTGATAATTAAATTCAGATCCTTGGACAAAAAAACTACCATTATTATTTCTGATCAGTAAAATTCATATCTTTCAATTAATATTAAAAAGGGAAGGATTTCTTTTTATGATAAAAAATGCATTCATTTCATTTCAAGAACAAAAAGAAGAAAGCAGGGGATCTGTTGAATTTCAAGTATTTAGTTTCACTAATAAGATACGAAGACTTACTTCACATTTGGAATTGCACAGAAAAGATTATTTATCTCAAAGGGGTCTAAGAAAAATTCTGGGAAAACGTCAACGACTGCTGGCTTATTTGTCAAAAAAAAATAGAGTACGTTATAAAGAATTAATTAATCAGTTGAATATTCGGGAATTAAAAACTCGTTAAATTAAAAAATGTTGAATTAGTGAATTTTTTAGATCTTGAATTTTTTGATAAATTTCTTTTTCAGCAATCTAATTCATGCCAGAACGAATCAAGGAAAAACTTATGAAGAGACCAGTTACAGGAAAAGATCTTATGATAGTCAATATGGGACCTCACCACCCATCCATGCATGGTGTTCTTCGCTTAATTGTTACTCTAGATGGTGAGGATGTTGTTGACTGTGAACCCATATTGGGTTATTTACACAGAGGAATGGAAAAAATTGCAGAAAACCGAGCAATTATACAATATTTACCTTATGTAACGCGATGGGATTATTTAGCTACTATGTTTACCGAAGCAATAACAGTAAATGGACCAGAACAATTGGGAAATATTCAAGTTCCTAAAAGAGCCAGCTATATCAGAGTAATTATGCTGGAATTGAGTCGTATAGCTTCTCATCTGTTATGGCTCGGCCCTTTTATGGCAGATATTGGTGCACAGACTCCTTTTTTCTATATTTTCAGAGAACGAGAATTTGTATATGATCTATTCGAAGCTGCCACCGGTATGAGAATGATGCATAATTTTTTTCGTATTGGAGGAATAGCTGCTGATTTACCTTATGGTTGGATAGATAAATGCTTGGATTTTTGTGATTATTTTTTAACAGAGGTTGTTGAATATCAAAAACTCATTACACGAAATCCTATTTTTTTAGAACGGGTTGAAGGAGTTGGGATTATTGGTGGGGAAGAAGCAATAAATTGGGGTTTATCCGGACCAATGCTACGCGCATCCGGAATACCATGGGATCTTCGTAAAGTTGATCGTTATGAGTCTTACGATGAATTTGAATGGGAAATTCAGTGGCAAAAACAAGGAGATTCATTAGCTCGTTATTTAGTACGACTTAGTGAAATGACAGAATCCATAAAAATTATTCAACAGGCTCTGGAAGGACTTCCGGGGGGTCCCTATGAGAATTTAGAAAGCAGGGGCTTTGATAGAAAAAGGAATCCAGAATGGAATGATTTTGAATATAGATTCATTAGTAAAAAACCTTCTCCTACTTTTGAATTATCGAAACAAGAACTTTATGTAAGAGTTGAAGCTCCAAAAGGGGAGTTGGGAATTTTTCTCATAGGAGATCAAAGCGGTTTTCCTTGGAGATGGAAAATCCGCCCACCGGGTTTTATTAATTTGCAAATTCTTCCTGAACTAGTTAAAAGAATGAAATTGGCTGATATTATGACGATACTCGGTAGCATAGATATAATTATGGGAGAAGTTGATCGTTAAAATGATAATTTATGCAACAGCAGTCCAAACTATAAATTCTTTTGTTAGATTGGAATCTTTAAAAGCGGTCTATGGACTCATATGGATATTTGTCCCTATATTTTCTCTTGTATTGGGAATCATAACAGGTGTACTAGTAATTGTGTGGTTAGAAAGAGAAATATCCGCAGGGATACAACAACGGATTGGACCTGAATACGCCGGCCCGCTGGGAATTCTTCAAGCTCTAGCCGACGGGACAAAACTACTTTTCAAAGAAAATCTTCGTCCATCTAGAGGAAATACGCCTTTATTTAGTATTGGACCATCTATAGCAGTTATCTCAATTTTACTAAGTTATTCAGTAATTCCTTTTAGCAATAACCTTGTTTTAGCGGATCTCAATATCGGTATTTTTTTATGGATTGCCATCTCAAGTATTGCTCCTATTGGACTTCTTATGTCAGGATATGGATCGAATAATAAATATTCTTTTTTAGGTGGTCTGCGAGCTGCTGCCCAATCGATTAGTTATGAAATACCATTAACTCTATGTGTTTTATCAATATCTCTACGTGCGATTCGTTAAAAAATAAACGTTTATTTTTACTATTCCGTTTCTTCTAGATGAATAAGTTAAAAAACGGAATATATTTATCTTTCGGATTAATCTTAATAAAAGGAATTTGATAGTTATATATGAGTGAAAAAAAACTGCTCAGAAATTAGCAGTAAAAAGAAAAATTGAGTCTCATTTCCTATGTACAAAGGTTAAACGTAAATAAACATAAGCGTAAGAATCACTTTACCCCAAGGTTGGTTGATTAGTCATCCTGGCTTGAAGCGGGTGAAATTTATTAACCGGATGACGTTTTCACTATCAGTTATATAGATTAACATACATGTATTACAAAGTGAGCGGCAATTAGGTAAAAGTGAGTGGATGGTTAGAAACACTAAAATACACAAAGAATTTGTAATAGAGATTAACCAAATTGAAAAGGATATTTATGCATAACATAAGATAAAAAAAAAAAAAAGAAGGTTAATTGGGGCTTGAAATTAGTAGAAATGATCAGACAGTACTCCCCAAGATTCCGATTCAGAGTATGCTCCTATCCACCGACAAATGTAATGACTATCAGAAACGAAATAATCCTTTATTTTTTATAAGTCGACCAATTTTTTTTCTAAAAAAGAAAGAAGAATAGGAACGAAACAAGGAGCTTTTTTTTTCATATATTTCGAAAATAAAATCGAATTTCTGTCATGAATAATAAACTAATAGTATGTCTAATTATTTTTCGTAATCGAAAACCACGATGGGCTGAAATACCTATTTTTTTTATTTTTACAAGGAGTATTTTATTAAAGGGTTAAGTTATTACTCAACAAATAGAAATTCAAATTTGTAAAGGATGAGATGAATTCCGAAGCGCTTTTTTATTCTTAGAATTTGAGCAGACAGAATTCCATTGGTATAATTTGGGACCCCAGATATATTTAATCCAGTTTAGAACACATCATATCCATCTAAATAAGACTAATCTGGTCCTTAGATTTATTTATGGCCCCCGAGGAGCCGTATGAGGCGAAGACCTCATGTACGGTTCTGTAATAGCGGTGAAAATAGTAATGTTATCGCCGACTAGGATTATCTAACAGTTTAAGTACAGTTGATATAGTTGAGGCACAATCAAAATATGGTTTTTGGGGATGGAATTTGTGGCGTCAACCTATAGGTTTTATCATTTTTCTAATTTCTTCCCTAGCAGAATGCGAGAGGTTACCGTTTGATTTACCAGAAGCGGAAGAAGAATTAATAGCAGGTTATCAAACTGAATATTCAGGTATCAAATTTGGTTTATTTTACGTTGCTTCTTATCTAAATCTATTAATTTCCTCATTATTTGTAACAGTTCTATACTTAGGCGGTTGGAATATTTCGATTCCGTATATATCTATTCTGGAGCTATTTCAAAGGGATCAAATTTTTGGAACAACGATTGGTATCTTTATTACATTAGCTAAAACTTATTTGTTCTTGTTCATTTCTATCGCAACAAGATGGACTTTACCTAGGCTAAGAATGGATCAACTATTAAATCTTGGATGGAAATTTCTTTTACCTATTTCCCTTGGTAATCTATTATTAACAACTTCTTTCCAACTCTTTTCACTCTAAATTGAAACTGAATCCAACATATTCATTATTTCTTTTAAACAAGAGAAAGAAACAAAGATAAAATTATTCAGAGATAATTACAATATGCTTCCTATGATAACCGGGTTCATGAATTATGGTCAACAAACCCTACGCGCTGCAAGGTATATTGGTCAAGGTTTCATGATTACCTTATCCCACACAAATCGTTTACCTGTAACTATTCAATATCCCTATGAAAAATTAATAACATCGGAACGTTTCCGCGGTCGAATCCATTTTGAATTTGATAAATGCATTGCTTGTGAAGTATGTGTTCGAGTATGTCCTATAGATTTGCCTGTTGTTGATTGGAAATTGGAAACTAATATTCGAAAAAAACGATTGCTTAATTACAGTATTGATTTTGGAATTTGTATATTTTGTGGTAATTGTGTTGAGTATTGTCCAACAAATTGTTTGTCAATGACTGAAGAATATGAATTTTCAACTTATGATCGTCACGAATTGAATTATAATCAAATAGCTTTGGGTCGTTTACCAATGTCAGTAATTGACGATTACACTATTCGAACAATTTTGAATTCACCTCAAACAAAAAATGGGGTAAACCCATTAATTTAATTAAAAAAAGAATTCAAAATTGTTGAATTATATAAAGAATTTAATTAAAAACTTGTATTGTATTTATATAATAATATTAAGTATTAAGGCGCATTCTTTTAATATAATATATTCGTAATTACTTTCTTGAAATAGATAGGTTGAAAATACACTTTAGAATAAAAAAAGAGAAACTGTTTAATAATTGTATCTACATCAATTCATATCCATTAGATTCTAATTTAACTCTATTAGAAACAGATTAAAAAAAAAATTTCCTGGTTAAATTAATAAGGTCATGAAAAGGATTTCGATTTTTTCTTATTTTAATAATATAATGGATTTGCCTGGACCAATACATGATTTTCTTTTAGTTTTTCTCGGATCCGGTCTTATAGTAGGAGGTCTGGGAGTGGTATTACTTCCCAACCCAATATTTTCAGCTTTTTCCTTAGGATTTGTTCTTGTTTGTATATCTTTATTGTATATTCTATCAAATTCCCATTTTGTAGCTGCTGCACAACTCCTTATTTACGTGGGGGCCATAAATGTTTTAATCATATTTGCTGTGATGTTCATGAATGATTCAGAATATTCCACCGATTTCAATCTGTGGACTGTTGGGAATGGGATTACGTCGTTGGTTTGTACAACTATTCTTTTTTTATTAATGTCTACTATTCTAGATACGTCATGGTACGGGGTTATTTGGACTACAAGATTAAACCAGATTCTAGAGCAAGATTTAATAAATAATAGTCAACAAATAGGAATTCATTTATCAACAGATTTTTTTATGCCATTTGAACTCATTTCAATAATTCTTTTAGTTGCTTTGATAGGTGCAATTTCTGTGGCTCGTCAATAAAAAATGTTCGAATTAGTAAAGACCAAAGAAAACTTTGTGTATGTTATGGTTTTTTTACGTTCATTCAATTAAATTTGATTGAATACTATTTCATATTTTAAATATCAATTTTTATATTTTTATATTTGATATATATTTGAAAATTTTTTTTACCTAATATTGTTTTTATTCGTACTTTTTTGTTATATTCTAGTTGATGGAATCCGGTGAATTATTTTTCATATTGAAATGAATCAAAATTTATAAGGAGTTGCTGAATGATACTCGAACATGTACTTGTTTTGAGTGCCTATTTATTTTTGATTGGTCTTTATGGATTGATCACAAGTCGAAATATGGTTAGGGCTCTTATGTGTCTTGAACTTATACTCAATGCAGTTAATATGAATTTCGTAACATTTTCTGATTTTTTTGATAATTCCCAACTAAAAGGGGATATTTTCTGCATTTTTGTTATAGCAATTGCAGCCGCTGAAGCAGCTATTGGATTAGCTATAGTCTCGTCAATTTATCGTAACAGAAAATCAACTCGCATAAACCAATCGACCTTATTAAATAAGTAGCATAAATAAAAAAATTATAGATTAAAATTTGCATATATGATAGGTTATGACCTACTAGATTATATTTGTAAAAATCTAAGAAATCAAAGTATTTTAGCCCCATTTTTTATCAATTGAGCCAGAATTCATTACAAAAATTTTATTAAAGGAAATCATTGCTTCATCTAGTATTTTAATATATCCGTCAGTTCGAAGTTTACTAGATTGAAAATTTATGGCATTCAAAAAACTATCGATCCTATGTCACATTCAGTAAAAATTTATGATACCTGTATAGGATGTACTCAATGTGTTCGAGCATGCCCTACAGACGTATTAGAAATGATACCTTGGGATGGATGTAAAGCTAAGCAAATAGCTTCCGCTCCAAGAACCGAGGACTGTGTTGGTTGTAAGAGATGTGAATCCGCCTGTCCAACAGATTTTTTGAGCGTTCGAGTTTATTTATGGCATGAAACAACTCGAAGTATGGGTCTAGCTTATTGATACGTTACCGAAAACCTCATTTGAATAAATTTGGAATACATTTTATTTTTTTTATTGACAAGTACTCGTACTCAAAAAAGTTAAATTCTATTTTTTTATTTATATATTTTTTTTGAGTACGCGTTCTTTGGACCTGGTATATCTTGTCTTTACCACGAATGATTTTCCTTGGTTAACAATAATTGTTGTTTTTCCAATATCTGCTGGTTCATTAATGTTATTTCTCCCGCATAGGGGAAATAAAGTCAATAAATGGTATACTATATGCATTTGTATCTTAGAACTTCTTCTAACGACCTACGCTTTTTGTTATAATTTTAAAATGGACGATCCATTAATTCAACTGTCCGAAGATTATAAATGGATCAATTTTTTTGATTTTTACTGGAGAATGGGAATAGATGGACTTTCTATAGGAACTATTTTACTGACGGGATTTATTACTACTTTAGCCACTTTAGCGGCTTTTCCAGTTACTCGGGATTCCCGATTATTCCATTTCCTGATGTTAGCAATGTACAGCGGTCAAATAGGATCATTTTCTTCTCGGGATCTTCTACTTTTTTTCATTATGTGGGAATTAGAATTAATTCCCGTTTATTTACTTTTATCCATGTGGGGTGGAAAGAAACGTCTGTATTCAGCTACAAAATTTATTTTATACACGGCAGGAAGTTCTATTTTTTTATTAATAGGAGTTTTAGGTATAAGTTTATATGGTTCGAACGAACCAACATTAAATTTAGAACTCTTAGCTAATCAATCCTATCCTGTCACACTCGAAATACTATTTTATATTGGATTTCTTATTGCTTTTGCCGTCAAATCGCCGATTATACCTTTACATACTTGGTTACCTGACACCCACGGTGAGGCACATTACAGTACCTGTATGCTTCTCGCTGGAATCTTATTAAAAATGGGAGCATATGGGTTGGTTCGAATCAATATGGAATTATTACCCCACGCTCATTCTATGTTTTCTCCTTGGTTGATGGTAGTCGGTACAATCCAAATAATTTATGCAGCTTCAACATCTCCCGGTCAACGTAATTTAAAAAAGAGAATAGCCTATTCTTCTGTATCTCATATGGGTTTTATAATTATAGGTATTAGTTCTATAACGGATCCTGGACTTAATGGAGCTATTTTACAAATAATTTCTCATGGATTTATTGGCGCTGCACTCTTTTTTTTGGCAGGAACGAGTTATGATAGAATTAGGCTTGTTTATCTTGATGAAATGGGTGGAATGGCTATCTCCATTCCAAAAATATTTACAATGTTCACTATCTTATCGATGGCTTCCCTTGCATTGCCGGGTATGAGTGGTTTTGTTGCAGAATTAATCGTTTTTTTTGGAATAATTACCAGCCAAAAATATTTCTTAATTTCCAAAATTTTAATTATTTTTGTAATGGCAATTGGAATGATATTAACTCCTATATATTTATTATCTATGTCACGCCAAATGTTCTATGGATACAAGTTAATTAATGTCAAAAACTTTTCTTTTTTTGATTCTGGACCCCGAGAGTTATTTCTTTCAATCTCCATTCTTCTACCCATAATTGGTATTGGTATTTATCCTGATTTTGTGCTCTCATTAGCAAGTGACAAGGTCGAATCCATTTTATCTAATTATTTTTATGGGTAGTTTTCAGGAAATCAAAAAAAGCATTAAATTGAATTGTAATCAGAAGTCTTTGGTCTTTGTATTGTGAGAACCTTTTGAATCATTGTACTACTTGATTCAAAAGGTTCTTGATGATTTAATACTAAAACTAAATGAGAGTTATTAACGTATATGAAGTTAGATATCGATGCTATTTTTTTTTATTTAGATTTGGATTCCTTTTTGTTTGTTACTGTTTTATTTAATTCGATGTAAATGAACCATAACTATGTAAACCTATTCCTAAAAGATTGACGCCAAAATAGCATATCCAAATTAAAAGAAAACCTATCGAAGCCACAATTGCAGAATTTATACCCCTAACATTCCTATTTGTTTTAATATGTAAATAAATTGCGAATATAGTCCAAGTAATAAATGCCCAAGTTTCTTTTGGATCCCAGTTCCAATATGAACCCCATGTCTCATTAGCCCAGACAGCTCCTGAAAGAATGCCGACGGTTAAAAAGATAAATCCAAGACTAATAATACGAAAACTCCAATAATCTAATTGTTGAATCAGTTGATACCTATAATAATTTCTAGAAAAACTAAAAGTAATGTTTTGTTGTAGTAAAATCGAATTTCTTTCATTTATATAGTAAAGTACATCAAAAGAAAATAATTCATTAAAAAAAAAATTTTTTTTTATATTCTTTTTCCAAAAAGTAGGTCCGACTTTGCGAAATGTAATAACTAGAAGAGCTATTGATAATAATGATCCGCATAACAGAGCGCCATAGCCTAATATCATCATACTTACGTGCATCATTAACCACTGGGACTGGAGAGCTGGTACTAATATTGCAGACTGAGGCATTTTATTTAAAAGACCTGAAGTAGCAAAACCCTGAATAAAAATAGCACTTGGCGCAGTTATTGCGTTTAAGTGATTTTGTTGTTTTTTATTAAAATAGGAAACCATATGAATAATTGAAAAAGCCCACGAAAGAAAAATTAATGATTCATATAAATTACTTAATGGAAAATGTCCTGAATAAATCCAACGAGTAAATAATAATCCTGTTATACCAAAAAACGTAATTATGATTCCTTTATCTGATGAATCAAAAAATCCTATGATTTCATCTAAATTAACTAATAAAGTTAAAAAATAAATTGTCAGTACAATTGAAACGACCGAAAAAGATATATGAGTTAATATATGCTCTAAAATTGAAAAAATCATAAAAAATTTGTTAAAAATTAATAAATTAATACATACTAGGTTTTACCCGATTTTATAAAAAAGTCGGGTATTATTTTGATTCTAAAACTTATAATATCTCTTTTATAAGATCTTATGCCGCTACTCGGACTCGAACCGAGATGCTCTAGCACTGCTTCCTAAGAGCAGCGTGTCTACCAATTTCACCATAGCGGCAACTTCTTCAAAACAATACTAACAAGTTTTTATACAATCGTCGAGATTAAAATTTAAATAAAGAAGCCAATTGACTCAAATTTCCAATTGATTTAATCAATAAAAACTTTTTAAATTAGGTATTGGGGTTTTAATTCAATTAAGATCTTTTTTGTTATCTGAGTTATTTTAAATTATTTAAATTCACTTTTTGTCCTTTATATTTTTTCTAGAATACAATGACAAATTTAACTAAATTAAAGTAGTTGGAACTTTAACCCAAAGATAAAACTCTAAATGCTCTTTATCATTTTTTTTTTTCATTTATATGATAAAAAAAAAGATCAATTCAATTTGTCAGTTACATTACTAAAAAAAAAAGCTTTTTCGAAAAAATTAAAACTTCTTCAAAACCTTTCGAAATTGTAAATAAAAAAATATTTTCCTAATTTCTCAAGAGCAATAAAAAAAAACAATTATCAAAATATTTTTTTTTATGCATCTTTTTATTTTTATTTTTATATTGTACAAACATAAGAGGTTTTGATCCCTTAAATGAATTAATTTGAAGAACCTATTGATTTCGCTTAAAGATCTTTTATTTCCTCATTAAGAGGAAATAAAAGATCTTTATTTATTATTGGATAAAGGTAGTGATGGGGAAAATAAGAAGCCCCTTTTTGGAACTACAAAAAATGGGAACCTTTCTTTTTTATCTATATATTGTCTTTTTTTATTCTTTTGGTTCCTATTTTTTTTTATATGTATTTTTAAAAATTGGTTTTTAAATTAGGCTAATTCTAATTATTATAGTGTTTTTTATTTATTTTGTTGTACAAAAAAACTTTTTGAATTACCTGTAGAAAGTGATTTCCCTAACGAAAAAGCTTTCAACGATGTCCAATATCCCTTCCTTTTCCACATTTTTTTACGAATACGCTTTTTCGAGATAGAAGTACGTTTTTTTGGAACTGCCATTCAAAAATGAAAAAAAAATTTCAGTGGTATAATTGGATGTCAAAGACATTTATTATTCTATTCTTTCGTACTCCATATCGAGATCGAGTTATTCTTTTCTTTCAAATTTTATTATATATTATTTTCAAAACAAAAAAGACATTCAAAAGTTTCAAATCCAACGGTTTTTTACTTTTTTTTTATAAAATTTGGTTATCAATTTTTTTATTTAACGTTTGAAATCCGTACGAGAGCACTAATTTAATTAATCTATACTGATAGATTATATTATCAACAAAATTATGAGATTTCTTCACATCATATGTAAAAAAAATATCGATTATAATAATATTTCTTGCAAATAACAAAAGCTCACTTAGTGTACTGGAAGACAATAACTAAATTCCATAATTAAAATTCCTTCCTTAATAATTCTAACTAATCAAACTCAAATCACTTTGTTTGAGGTAAAGTTTTTTTATTATATAATTAATATTAAGTATTTTTTTGTCGTGTAAATCTTTGTTCTATTCTTAATATATGTATATAAATTATTGTAATACGGAATTATAATTCACGTTTTCTGTATCTGCATAAAATAAAAATTTTATTTAGTAGTAATAAAAAAAGACAAATCATTTTTTTGACAGTAACTTAGTAATATTATTTAATAACTTCTAATTTTTTTATTTGAATATATATTTCTTTTCAAAGATTTATGAAGGATTATACAAATTCGAAAAAATTTATATTTAGGTTTGAAATCGCGTGCTTTTTTATTGTCCCCTTTGAAAAAAAAAATATATATATATACAAACCAGTGAATAAGAAATAATAAATTTAAGAATAAAATAAAAAGGATTTTTTATTTTATGGAACATACATATCAATATTCATGGATCATCCCTTTCATTCCACTTCCAGTACCTATTTTACTAGGAGTTGGACTTCTACTTTTTCCGACAGCAACAAAAAACCTTCGTCGTATGTGGACTTTTCTTAGTATTTTTTTGTTAAGTATAGTTATGATCTTTTCACTCTATCTATCTATTCAACAAATTTTTCCAAGTTGCATTCATCAAAATGTATGGTCTTGGACCATAAATAATGAATTTTCTTTTGAGTTCGGTTACTTTATCGATCCACTTACTTCTATTATGTCAATATTAATTACAACTGTTGGGATTTTGGTTCTGATTTATAGTGACAATTATATGTCTCATGATCAAGGATATCTGAGGTTTTTTGCTTATATGGGTTTTTTTAATACTTCCATGTTAGGATTAGTTACTAGTTCTAATTTGATACAAGTTTATTTTTTTTGGGAATTAGTTGGAATGTGTTCGTATTTATTAATAGGTTTTTGGTTCACACGACCTATTG